AGAGGATCAAGATTCTGTTCACCTTCATCTTCATCATAATCCGAATCATTCTCTTGATCATTCTCTTCAAGCTCATCCTCGTCATATTCATATTCCTCAACAATGAACTGGATCTGCTGGGCCCAAAATGAACTGGCCCAATAGGGAAATCCCAATTCATTGTCATTGGCCCTTTCGACCCAATCAAATAGAAAGCCCCAAGGGGACCATATTCTAGGAGCCCAAACTATGTAATCGGATAACACCTTCTGCGGGTCGATTTTGACCCCCCCTTCATACTCCTCCGCCGATTCGTCTTTTTGATAGATAAATCTCTGATCAAGCATAGAACAAAATCCATTTTGTATCATATATGAGGGATTCCTTGGTTCGGGCCGAAGAAGCAATGTCACTCGATCCTTATCAAACTGACTGCAATCTTTTTCTGGCCGTGAGAATCCCGCTAGAACGCCTTCTACTTCTAATAGGCCATGAACTAGATCAGAATTATTCTCAACGAGTCTACCAGAAGCGATCCCATTGTTTTCATCTGGTCCGGGTCGAGACCAAAGATCTTGAGCGACCGATCCGGCAGAACAATTCAAAAGATAAAGAAGTATCGTTAATTTCTTCATGCTCATTCCAAGTTCGAAGTACCATTTGTACACATAAGAATCCCCTTCGATACATAATGTCTTATGCATATAGATAGATATAGGATCTATGGGGCAATTACTTAGAAGTAAATTTTGTGCTACAGCTCTTCCTATCTGATAGAAAAGGAGCCGAGAATTCTGAACCGGTATTACATGGGCTCGCAAATCCCAAGTTTGTCTATGAAGAGCGGATCTAATTGTATTAGTGTCTATAATGGATTTCCCCTGTGAAAGACTAATCGATAGGGCCTCGTTGGTAAGTGCTACAACATCTCGTGCATTGGAACCCATGGTTATGGACTCGAATCCATTAGTATGGAACATTTTTTTTTCCAAGCGAAATCCCCTAGTATATGAAAGAGTGATAAAGTGCTTTCGTTGTTGTGGAATAAGAGACCTTCGTACCTTAATGCACGTATTTAATCTATGCGGAGCTATTAGAGAGGGATGCATTTTTTGGGGAATATGGGTCGAAGCAATAACAAGACTATTTCTAGTGGAAGATCTTTCAAAATCCCAGGAGAGAAGGTTCACTAATAGACCGACGGGTAAGAAAGCCGAATCCCTCCACTCCAGCTCATGAATGTTTGGAATCCATATTATGCAAGGAGACAGTGCTCTTGCTAATTCGATTTGAAAGATGATATAAAATAGGCGTACTTGCTCCACCGTATCCATCTCCACAGTTAGCTCATCCTTCATAGTTAGCTGTTCCAGCTCCACATCAAGGTCACGATCGCTATCGTACTCAGCATCAATATCAATATCAATATCGTCAAGAGCATGAGTATCTTGATTAACAGTCTCAATATCGTCACGAGCATCAATCTCCTCTTCACTGTCATAAAAACCTTCATCCTCATCATCATCAAAGTCATAAAAACCATCACTAAAACGATAAACTGTATCCCGGAACTTGTCCAGAAATATCGTAATGAAAGGAAGATAGGAGTTTTTCGCTAGGTATTTGACCAAATAGGATCGTCCAAGTCCTATAGAACCTATCACTAAAATACCCCTAGAGGGGGATAAGGTTAAGCGGAGCGAAAAGGGTTTTTCATGAGAAAAACTATTAGCTCCAGACGAGGTTTGTGAATACGTGATTGTCTGATAATGAGCAAGGAATATCCGTCTTTCTGCTAAAGAGGATGTATTGAACTCATAATTTATTAGATCCTTTTTATGAATGTCAATTAAGTTTCGTAAGTAAATTTCTCCCGGCTGTTCAATCATTTGAGGATCAGAGTCATTCTTTGATAAATGATCACTATCAGTCAGACTCCATAAAATTTGATCAATCCTTTTTTCTGTCGGTAAGGTGGAGAACTGAATCAAGACTTCTCTTTCTTCATCATCAATCCAATCACTGGTTGCGACCCAGGATTCTATTTTATCATCAATCCTATACTCGAAAAAGTTTTTTCTTTTTCTTATCAATGAATAGATCTCTTTACTTGTATGACTTAGATGTCTCGTATTTGTCGAAAAAGTGATTTGATTGACGGGGATACTTATGAGATCGCTGATATCGCTGAGATTGATATTAAAATATTTCTTCTTACCATAAGCATTACCCAATAACATGTTTTCCAGAGCAACTAGAAAGAGATTTTTTAACCTTAACCAGAAAGAATTCGATTCAGATATAGGATACTTATCCAGAAGTGTTACCAACTCAATCTCAATCCTAGATGATTCCATCATCAAAGATTTGACCTTTTCGAACTCTGTCTGTAACTCACTAGCGGTATAGAAAACAGATAAAAGATATGTACAAACGAGATATCCAGCAACAAGAAGAAGGAAAAAGATTGAATAGCGGAACTCCCGAACATTTGTCGATCTCCGATGTGTCGATATCAATG